ACATATCTGGGTGGTATCAAATATATGACGGGGCTACCTGATATTGTAATCATCGTTGATCAGCAAGAAGAATATAAGGCGCTTCGAGAATGTGTCATTTTAGGAATTCCAACGATTTGTTTAATCGATACAAATTGTGACCCGGATCTCGCAGATATTTCGATTCCAGCCAATGATGACGCTATAGCTTCAATCCGATTAATTCTTAATAAATTAGTCTCCGCAATTTGTGAGGGTCGTTCTAGCTATATAAGAAATCCTTAATTAATAATAAGATAAGTCAATTACTTCGGGAACTCCATAGATTTATTGAATCGGTTACCATTCCTGAATATCAAAAAAGACATAAAAATCACTGGGTATATTATGTAATTACTTGATATCCGAAATAGAAAATTCAAGTGGGCAAATTGAGAAAGAGCTGATTGAATCAAAATAATTCCTTATTAAAGTTCTATTTCTGTCAGAGGGCAATATGAATATTCTACCATGTTCCATCCACACACTAAAGGGGTTATATGAGATATCTGGTGTAGAAGTAGGCCAACATTTCTATTGGCAAATAGGGGGTTTCCAGGTTCATGCTCAAGTACTTATTACTTCTTGGGTCGTAATTGCTATCTTATTAGGGTCAGTTACTATAGCAGTTCGGAATCCACAAACCATTCCGACCGACGGTCAAAATTTCTTCGAATATGTCCTTGAATTCATTCGAGACTTGAGCAAAACCCAGATTGGAGAAGAATATGGTCCTTGGGTTCCCTTTATTGGAACTATGTTCTTATTTATTTTTGTTTCGAACTGGTCAGGGGCTCTTTTACCTCGGAAAATCATACAGTTACCTCATGGGGAGTTAGCCGCGCCCACGAATGATATAAATACTACTGTTGCTTTAGCTTTACCTACATCAGTGGCCTATTTCTATGCAGGTCTTACAAAAAAAGGATTGGGTTATTTCGGTAAATACATTCAACCAACTCCAATACTTTTACCAATTAACATCCTAGAAGATTTCACAAAACCCTTATCACTTAGTTTTCGACTTTTTGGGAATATATTGGCTGATGAATTAGTAGTTGTTGTTCTTGTTTCTTTAGTACCTTCAGTGGTTCCTATACCCGTCATGTTCCTTGGATTATTTACAAGTGGTATTCAAGCTCTTATTTTTGCAACTTTAGCCGCGGCTTATATAGGCGAATCCATGGAGGGTCATCATTGACTAGCTTTCAAAATAGTTTTTTTATTTAATCGAATGTCGTGTCGGAACCTGTGCATGTCGGAATCAGCCAATTTATGAATCATAATATTGTCATTGACTGAACAAATAGAAATAGAATATTCATTGGAAGGGGTATGCCCTAAGTGGGCAAAACGGGAATCTTAGGAAAAAGATCTTTTAGATCTCTTTCCTTTTTTTTCCAGTTACCTAATATCGTAATCTTTTTTGCTACTACTCTAGATCGTATATACCCTACTTGTATATATTATGTATGTTCCAAAATGGCTTATCGTGAGCCGTCCATACATTGTGGTGGGGGATAAACTAAAAAAAAATATTCTCTATTTCCATTTCATTTGAGTTCATTCAATTTAACGATTGACTTGACCAAAATTCGAATTAATTGCATGAACTTAGATTAACCAAATCTTGATATTGTATTGATATGTAATGATTCAGGCTAATGAATCCGTCTGTTTGTATTGATGCGGGATAATGATAAAGAACAGGAAAAGAATCATTTACAAACGAGATAAAAAAAATAGATTGGGGGGTCAACTGGATATATGTAATGGCTATAAACCAACTCTTGTGTATGTTTCAAAGAATGATTCTATAATAGAATCCAGTTGTATATCATATAAGATGATAATGGTTGGTTTACGTTAGGGAAGAAACACATGTATATGTGATATTAGATATTTACTAGTTATATATGAACTATCCATATATTTTTGGATTTCCTACTCCACCGTGAATTTGGATGGGGGTTTCAATAGACGTCTTTACGTTTCGTCTGGTACGAATCAAGAAACAGATGAAATCAAGCATATGGAAGAGAAAAGGCGAAGAATTGAAAGAATGGTTCGGAAACAAGAAATGGAAGAACTAGAGCCTAATGGATTGATAAAGACTCCATGGATAGGAACTAAAAACGAGATATCGAAGTTGTTCTGATGATTCAATAATCGCATTACTTCAATTAACAGTTCGTAGTTACTTCGACTGCCTGGATCTTAGTAATGCAATAGAATAATAAGTCATAATTCATTAGTTAATTGTATCATTAACCATTTTCTTTATTTTTGTGCGAGGAGCTTACCATGAATCCACTGATTTCTGCTGCTTCTGTTATTGCTGCTGGATTGGCTGTAGGACTTGCTTCTATTGGACCTGGGGTTGGTCAAGGTACTGCTGCGGGCCAAGCCGTAGAAGGTATCGCAAGACAACCAGAGGCAGAGGGAAAAATACGAGGTACTTTATTGCTTAGTCTGGCTTTTATGGAAGCTTTAACAATTTATGGATTGGTCGTGGCATTAGCACTTTTATTTGCGAATCCCTTTGTTTAATCCTATAAAATTGAAAGTTTTTTCTTAGTCTTATTGTATTGCCTTGGATTTGCTGCTTGCTTTTTCGAATTATATCAGGATTTCACTTCTACAATCACTTTCACTTATTTGTTGAGACAATACCCTGCGGTGAAGGATTAATTTGAGGATGAGGAAGAATTAGTGGATCCACTCTCTTTCTTCCTTCCCGTTCTTAGTCCAATGAATCCCCCCTTCTTTAGTTCTGTAGGAAGTGTTTGCAACAAACGAGGTCTTTTGCAATTGACATGAGATCTGGGATCTAATTCTAATAAGTATTTTTCTTATTGTTATTGCGAACTTCAATTGAAATAAGAAAATTGAAAGAAAATACTAATTCAAAAATTCAATAACAATCAAAATGAAAAATAAAATAATTCAATATTAAGTTAAGGGAATTTTCATAAATATTAATAAAAAAGATTCATATTTTGAATTAATAAATAAATAAATACAAATAAATGAAAAAAAAAAAGGCGAAGTAAAATCAAAAGTAATAGTAAAAAAAAAGAACTCTGTTCAATTTTGTTAGTCCTACCTACAAGAGGAGATCATATGAAAAATGTAACCGATTCTTTCGTTTCCTTGGGTCACTGGCCATCCGCCGGGAGTTTCGGGTTTAATACCGATATTTTAGCAACAAATCCAATAAATCTAAGTGTAGTGCTTGGTGTATTGATCTTTTTTGGAAAGGGAGTGTGTGCGAGTTGTTTATTTCAAGAATTGGCTGGATCCAACCAGTTGCGCTTTTTTCCTTTAGTTTATAACTTGGAAGGAATGGTGTACGATCTCGCGAATTACTTCTTAATAAATTTAGAAATCATATGTACGAACCATAGCATTTCGTTACTTATTGGTAAATCAACTTTGATTCTCTATCCACCAATAATGTGGGGCTCTTATCATGGTTATAGCTATATTTTTTTAAGTCGAGGTGCAACACTGGTACTCTTTCTACCACTATGTATGGAAATGGTTTCAAAAAGACTGACTAGTTGTAATTTATCTGCTATAGAACACTCATATCGATATAAATCAAATAATTTGAACCATTTACTGGAAAAGGGGCACCCTGCCTTTTTTATCCAATGCTGTATCGACGACCTATGTATAAAGTATGAAGAGTTTTTTGGATTTGAAGAAAATAAAAATCGAAAAAAAAAAAGAAACAACTTTGCTGATAATTACAGATTTTTTGTCTGGTCGGAAGAGTCCTCCAAATATTCTGGTTTTAGATTAACGATCAGTTTCTATGTTTTGGAAGACGAACAGGAACAGAGAAGAGAGGATAAGCTCATTACATTAAAAAAAGATATGGGAATGCCCCATTATGTAACTGGGCGTGAGAGCCAAATGAATCGAAAGATTCATGTTTGGTTCGGGAAGAGATCATTGAATTTTGGAAAGGAATGGGAAGATAATCTACTTTCATTAAATGATTTATTAGATAATCGAAAACAGAGAATATTGAGTACTATTCGAAATTCAGAAGAACTGCGTGGAGGGGCCATTGAACAGCTGGAAAAAGCCCGGGCCCGATTGCGGAAAGTGGAACTGGAAGCAGATGAATATCGAGTGAATGGATACTCTGAGATAGAACGAGATAAATTGAATTTGATTAATTCAACTTATAAGAATTTGGAACAATTAGAAAATTACAAAAATGAAACCATTCAGTTTGAACAACAAAGAGCTATTAATGAAGTCCGACAACGAGTTTTCCAACAAGCCTTACAAGGAGCTCTAGAAACTCTGAAAAGTTGTTTGAACGGCGAGTTACATTTACGCACCATCAGTACTAATATTGGGATGTTGGGGGCGCTGAAATAAATAATTGATTAGTCTTTCTACCGTAGGCATTATTTATTTTATTTTCTAGTTGATTTTTTTTCCTTTGCTGCTGAAAAAGAATAAAGAAAGACTCATGGTAACCCTTCAAGCCGACGAAATTAGTAATATTATCCGTAAACGTATTGAGCAATATAGTAGAGAAGTGAAGATTGTGAATACTGGCACCGTACTTCAAGTAGGCGACGGTATTGCTCGTATTCACGGTCTTGATGAAGTAATGGCAGGTGAATTAGTAGAATTTGAAGAGGGTACAATAGGCATTGCTCTGAATTTGGAATCAAAAAATGTTGGTGTTGTATTAATGGGTGATGGTTTGATGATCCAAGAGGGAAGTTCTGTAAAAGCAACAGGAAGAATTGCTCAGATACCAGTGAGCGAAGCCTATTTGGGTCGTGTTATAAATGCTTTGGCTAAACCCATTGATGGTCGAGGTGAAATTTCATCTTCTGAATCTCGGTTAATTGAATCCCCCGCTCCAGGTATTATTTCGAGACGTTCCGTATATGAGCCTCTGCAAACGGGGCTTATTGCTATTGATTCGATGATCCCTATAGGACGCGGTC